GTAGTTGTTGTTCTTGTTTCTTTAGTACCTTTAGTGGTTCCGATACCTGTCATGTTCCTTGGATTATTTACAAGTGGTATTCAAGCTCTGATTTTTGCAACTTTAGCCGCGGCTTATATAGGTGAATCCATGGAGGGCCATCATTGACTAGTTTTCGAAAGATTCTTTTTTTTAGCTTAGCGCAAGGCAACGTATGCGCAGCCCCAAAAAAGAAAATTAGGAAATAAAAATATACAACTCACTATCTAAAATCTAGAGTTATAGCAAAAAAGATTACGATATTAGAGTAGAGAATTGTAAAAAAAAGGGGGGGGAAAGAGATCTAAAAGATCTTTTTCCTAAAATTCCTGGTTGGTCCACTTATATCATACCTCTCCTCAATGAATATTCGTTTTATACGGGTCAGCCAATCCGAATATTAAATATTCGGAGTCGTAATTTGAATAAGAATTCTTGTGGTTTACGATGTGTGATTAAAGAAAAAGGGGATGTTCTATAGAACGATTCCCCTTTCAGCTTATTTTCTTCAGCGATTGACCAAAAGAAAATTTTCATAAATAAGAAATTGCATGAACTTAGATTAATCAAATAACGATATTTCTATCCAATGATTCGGCCTAATCAATTTGTCCATTTAGATTGTATCCGTGCGGGATAATCATAAAGAAAAGCGAGGAGAGCAAAGAATTTACAAAAACGGGATTCAGGTTGGTTCAGATCGGAGAGGGGGGGGGTCGAACTAGGCATATGTAATTTAATAGCTATGCTATAAGTCAACTTGTTTCGACGCATGATTCTGGAATCCGATTGAATCTAAGATGAATAAAGAGTTGGTTTACGTTATGGAAGAAAGACATGTATATGTGATATTAGATATTGACTAGTTCTATATGAAGTAAAGATATTGCCTGTAAATTTAAATGGGGATTCCAATAGAAGTCCTTCCGTCTCATCCGTGACTGTAAATTGAATGAATAAAGGGATGAAATCAAGAAAAAGATCGAAGAATTCAACGAATGGTTCGGAACAAAGAAACGGACGAACGAAAGTCGTATGGATTCGCAAATACTTTGTCGATAGGAACTAAAAAAGAGATATCGAAGTAAAGTAGTTTTAATCATTTAATAAAATTATTACTTCAATTGAAGTTCGTAGTTACTTCGACTGGATGAATCGTAGTGATGGAATAATGAAGTTATAATTAATCGGTTGATTGTATCATTAACCATTTTTTTTTTTTTTTTTTTCGTACGAGGAACTTATCATGAATCCACTGATTTCTGCCGCTTCCGTTATTGCTGCTGGATTGGCTGTAGGGCTTGCTTCTATTGGACCGGGAGTTGGTCAAGGTACTGCTGCGGGCCAAGCTGTAGAAGGTATCGCGAGACAGCCCGAGGCGGAGGGAAAAATACGAGGTACTTTATTGCTTAGTTTAGCTTTTATGGAAGCTTTAACAATTTATGGCCTGGTTGTAGCATTAGCACTTTTATTTGCGAATCCTTTTGTTTAATCTTAGAAATATGAAAAATCTTTTTTTTTTTTAGTCTATCTATAAGAGGAGATCATATGAAAAATGTAACCGATTCTTTCCTTTCTTTGGGCCACTGGCCGTCTGCCGGGAGTTTCGGGTTTAATACCGATATTTTAGCAACAAATCTAATAAATCTAAGTGTAGTGCTTGGGGTATTGATCTTTTTTGGAAAGGGAGTGTGTGCGAGTTGTTTATTTCAAGAATAGGCTGGATACGACCAGTTGTACTTTTTCCGTTAGAACTAGGAAAGAAAGGTGCATGATCGCACGAATGACTTCTGAATAAATTCATAAATCATATGTAAGAACCATAGCATTTCGTGATTCGTTGGTAAATCCACTTTGATTCTCTATCAACCAATAATGTGGGACCATTAAACATGGTTAAAGCTAAATCGTTTGAAGTCCAGACGCGGCATGGTACTCTTTCTACCACTATATTAATTGTAATATAGAGATGCTTTCAAAACGAATAGTTTATCGATATAGAACACTCATATGGATAAAATGATTTGAACCACTTATTATCAAAATGGGGATTTCATCCCCTTTTTATCCAATGCCGAATCGACGACCTATGTATTGTGTATAAAGAAAGAAAAACTTTTTGGATTGAAAAAAAAAAGAAACAACTTTGCTGACAATTACATATTTTTGTTTGGTCAGAAGAGTCCTCCGACTATTTTGGTTTTGGATTAGTAATTAGTTTCGATAGTTTTTTGGAATATGAAGAGAGAATAGAGGATAGGCTCATTACATTCAAAAAAAGATATGGGAATTTATCATAAATAAGTAATTGAGCGTGAGAGCCAAATGAATCGAAAGATTCATGTTTGGTTCGGGAAGGGGATCGTGGAAGTTTTTAAATGAATGGAAAGAGAATCTACTTTCATTAAGTGATTTATTAGATAATCGAAAACAGAGGATCTTGAATACTATTCGAAATTCAGAAGAACTGCGTAGGGGGGCT